TAGATGTAGGAGGATTTGTTTGGGAAGCAATAAGCCCCCTTGACATCTCTTCATCTGCAAAGAATTCTCGACGTGAAAACACAGAGACAGAGGGCTGATCTTTGAATAGGGAAAAGAATGGATCCGCAAGGTCCCAAATGAATTGGCTTGGTCGAAAAAAGCCTTGTTCTTTGGAAGATCTATCTCGTGTCTGGTACTGCATGGTTCCACTCTGCAAGAACTCCGAATCATTCTCTTGAAGCTCATCCTCTTTATGATAAATGATCCATTTGCCCCGAAATGACCCAGTCCAATAGGGAAATCCCAATTCAGTGGGCCTTTCGATACAATCAAATAGATTTCCACAGGGGCGCCATATTCTAGGAGCCCAAACTATGTGATTGAAGAAATCCTTCTCTATCTGTTGCGGATCGAGGGCCCCTTCCCCTTCTTCAAACTCCGATTCGTATTTTTCATATAGAAATCTCTGATCAACGATAGAACAAGATCCATTTTGCATCATATCTAACTGTTCGGACCGAAGAAGTAATGTCACTCGATTATTATCAAACTGACTGCAATATTTTTCTGTCCGTGAGGATCCCGCCAGAGCCAAAGCGCCTTCTACTTCTAAGAGTAATAATAGTAATAGGCCATGAACTAGATCAGAATCATTCTCAACGAATCCATAAGAAGTGATCCAATTTTTTTCATCGTGTCTGGATGAAGACCAAAGATCTTGAGCGACCGATCCGGCAGAACAACTCAAAAGATAAAGAAGTATCGTTAATTTCTTCATGCTCGTTCCAAGTTCGAAGTACCATTTGTACAAAGAAGAATCCCCTCCCTTACATGATTTCTTCTTCATATAGATAGATATAGGATCTATGGGGCAATTACTTAGAAGTACATTTTGTGTAACAGCCCTTCCTATCTGATAGAAAAGGATCCCATGATCCTGAACCGATCTTATCTGGGATCGAAAATCCCAAGTTTTTCTATGAAGAGCTGATCTAATTGTATTCATTTCTATAATGGATTTCTTCTGTGTAATACTAATTGATAGGGCCTCATTGATAAGTGCTACAAGATCTCGCGCATTGGAACCCATGGTTATGGACCCGAATCCGTTAGTATGGAACATCTTCTTTTCCAAGTGAAATCCCCTAGTATATGAAAGAATGAAAAAGTGCTTTCGTTGTTGTGGAAGAAGAAGCCTTCGTATCTTAATGCATGTATTTAATTTATTCGGAGCTATTAGAGCGGGATCCACTTTTTGGGGAATATGAGTCGAAGCAATAACAAGAATCTTTCCAGTGGAACATCTTTCACAATCCCTGGAGATATAGTTCTCTAATAGACCGAGGGATAAGTAATTCGACTCATTCACATGCAGATCATGAATGTTTGGAATCCATATTATGCAAGGAGACATTGCTTTTGCTAATTCGAATTGAAGGGTGATATCAAATCGGTCTATTTTCGGCGTCATATACATAGTTAGCACATTCGTCATAGTTAGCAGCTCCGTATCAATATCAAGGTCATCATCACTATCATCAATATCGTCACTATAATCAATATCGATATCATCAATAAAATAACCTTTAGGCTTGTCATCCAGGAACTTGTTCGGAAATACCGTAATGAAAGGAACATAGGAGTTTGTCGCTAGGTATTTGACCAAACAGGATCGTCCAGTTCCTATAGAACCTATCACTAAAATACCTCTAGAAGGAGATAGGGCTAAGCGGAGCGAAAAGGGTTTTCCATGAGGAGATGGGGAATGAAAACTATTAGCCCCACACGAGGTTTGTGAATAAGTGATTGTCTGATAATGAGCAAGGAATATCCGTCTTTCTGCTAAACAGGATCTATTGAACTCATAATTCATTAGATCCTTTTTATGAATGTCAACTAAGTATCGTAAGGAAATTGATCCCGGTTGTTCAATCATTTGATAACCAGAGTCATTCTTTGATAAATGATCACTATGAGTCAGACTCAATAGAATTTGATCAATCCTTTTTTCTGTCGTTAAGGTGGAGAACTGAACCAAGAATTCTCTTTCTTCATCATCAATCAAATAACTGTTCGCGACCCAGAATTCTATTTTCTCATCAATCCAATCACCGTTCACGTTTTTTCTTTTTCTTATCAATGAATAGATCTCTTTACTTGTACGACTTAGATGTCTCGTATTTCTCGAAAAAATGATTCGATTGATGGGATTTGGTATGAGATCGATGAGATTGATCTTCCAATATTTCTTCTTAGAACGTATTGATTTGACCCCATAAGCGGGACCGCCACCCAATAGCATGTTGCCACCAGAAGCAAAACCCCGTATTTCTTCCAGAGAATCTCCTAATTGTTCCAGAACAACTAGAAAGAGATTCTTTAACCAGAAAGGATTCAGTTCAGATGTAGGATACCTATCCAGAAGTTTTCGAAATTCCATCATACATGATGGAATCATCAAAGATTTGACCTTTTCTAACTCTGTCTGTAACTCACTAGAGGCTCGGGAAACAAAGAGAAGATGTATACGAACGAGATATCCAGCAACAAGAAGAAGGAAAAAGATGGAATAGAGGAACTCCCGAGCATTTGTTGATCTCGGATGTGCCCATATCAATGGAACGGGTGACTCATTATTTCGATGAATCATTTCGTCGGACAGAAGAAGATTCTGTAAACATTGACTCGAAATCTCACTTATCAGAGTCCATTGTGGAAGAATCTTCTGAGGAATTGGCCGTGATATATCTGATCCATGCATCATATCATGAAAAATGGATACAAATTTTTGACTACTACTCAGTATCGGCAATGGGTCTGAAAGAGTATCTAAAAGGGTGAAATTGAGATATTTGCACCCTGTCGAAGTAAGGAACCATGGCATATATGCTTGGAACAGATTCCATTTTGAGACACTATCTCGTTGAAAGGTTCTATACATCTGCCCTTTCTCAACGCATTTCTTTAGACAAAGACTCCGTTTTTTCCTCTTTCCGGATGGTAAATACTTCTCAGAACATGGGGTGTGAATCAAACCCATGTTTGAATTGAAACTGAGATACTGATGCAAGTTATTCCCTTCTGAATCAGATAGATTCATATCTGAAATAGGCTGACAATAAGTTTTTTCCAAATTGACTATTTGTTCCTCTGTTAGAGGTGTTGCAGAAATGTCTGCGATCGAGAAAATAGCTCCACGAACGAATGGATCGGATCGAATTGGAAAATGGAAAGATTTGTACAAGTTATACGTTTCATCACCACTTTGTGGGAAATCGTTAGGTATGAAGATGTCAGATACCTGTGACTCGATTGGTGAAAGAGTCCCTCTCTCCAAAAAAAGAGATTTTTTTTTACCCACGCACAAATAAAAGATTTTGTTGCGAATGGACAAGATGTTGAGGAATTGTCCATATGTACGATCATAATTATTGATACGGGTCTTTTCCACATCAAAGGGGAATCTTTTGTTACAATAGAACCAGAAGTGATGTGGATCATTCAAGAATCGAAGTCGATTTGCTTTAGAAAAAGAAGATATCAATGAACTTCTATGAAATGGTTTCACGGGATTCAGCCAATTGTCTCGATCGTGGGATATCATTGAGAAATAGGAATCCGTGTTATCAAAGGATTTCCTGCGATTCTTTCTAGTATGGAATGAGTCAATCACCCGCTTTGGTATCTTTTTGAACAAAAATGGTAATATTGTTCCTCCATTGATCAAGAATTTCGGTCTTTGGGAAGTATCATGATCATCCAATAAGAAGGGTTTCAATTTCTTCAAATGAACGATTTGAACACCTATGGATTCTAACAACTGATTGCAGAGTTGATCATTCGGACCTTTCAATTCATAGATGTGGATCTCGGACCTATGAATGGGGATATTCCCGATACTCACAAGAAGTGACTTGGGCAAAAAGAGAAGTGACTTGGACAAAAAGAAACGAAGTGGCTTAGACAAATCTTCTTTGTCGATAGCCTCGGACCAATCAATCGAATATGGATTAATACGTAATCGATCGAACACTACTTGCACTACTTGAAAAGGATTCTTCTGTTCAGAAACGAAATGTTCCAAATGTTCCTGGAAATTCTTGCTCCCATTGGACCATTTGTATCTATATGCATCAGGATCCCGATTCATGGATCTCTCAGTTCGAGAAATAAGAGGATCAAACCATTTCTTCTGACTCTTTTTCAAATTCGATAAATGTTGGTTGATCGTATATTTCATTATAGTTATATGATTCAGAGTATCATTTCCTATCTGATCCTTTTGAATTCCATATTCGAAGTTGCGATCGGATCTATTCATTAAAAAGAATTGATTCGATACATTTCTTATGTACCCATAGGTGCTATATTGGATTTGAATCAGATTTCGGATCAATCTATATTGATTGACTGCCTCCATTATGTTGTTGCTAGCAAATACCGCTGTTTTTAGTTTGGGATCTTCCAACTCATTCCCGCAGTAGATCCGGACCAATTTTTTTCTGATCCTTCGAGAAAAAGATCCATTCTCCTCATAAAAAAGAGGAGGTAGAACCAATAAAGATTTCTTTTTCGATTCATCTCTGGAGTTGAATACCTCATTCAATAATCTTTTTTGATCCAACCCGTAGGAATCAATAGAAAAGGCAAATTCCCTATGAAACGGCTCGGTTATTGATAGAGTGAATAGATCCGCCATTTCTGGGAATCTCTCTTCTGATTCAAAAAAATCGTGGCGTAACGCGTATCCCCCTTTGTTCCGGTCATGGAATAGATGAAAGAAATCAAAAAATGGATTCTTGTTCAAGAATGAAATCTTATTGGAGCTGTCCATATCCGGTTCATCCTTCGGAACCAGATCCGGGATGTGATATGGTTCCGAAGGATGAATTGAGACGGTATCTTGTAAATACGTAATTATCTTGAATATATCAACCATTTCTTTATTTTCCGCTCGCCTGGAAGGGACAAAAGAAACATCTTGTTTTTTCTTCAACAAT